AACAAATAAACAAACTAGAACATTAATGTGAATCCATTAATGTGAATCAAAACACATTAAAGCACATAAATAGAATAGGGAAAGCCATATAAACATTTCAAGGTTGGAAGAAATGATAGCTTTTACCCATATATCTATTTACCAATAGATACACTCTATAATAGAATGAAGCTACAAAGTATACCAAGAACACTAAGAAGAAACCACTAAATAATACATACATATTCCTAAATGTTATAAACTCAGCAATAAATCCTAATCTAGGAGGAGTTCCACAGTTAGTTAATATACATACTGCAAAGGCAATAGAGAAGAATAATGAAGAGTTTATAAATCTATTAAAGTAATATACCATACGAGTACGTGCTACCCTATAGAATTCCCCAATTAAGTAAAACATTAGTGTAGAGGTATACCCATGAGCCACTATTATAAGCACAGACGCTGTCTTACCAGACATGCTTATAAATAATAAAGTACATAATACAAATGACATATGGGTAATAGATGAATAAGCTGCTATAGCTTTTACATCCCTCTGGAAAATAGCACTAAATGCAGCTAATACCATACCTAAGAATGCTACTAAAAAGTAGAAATTCAAATGATTGTATGATAAGCACTTCATAATACGAATGAATCCAATTGTACCTAATTTAAGTAATAAACCAGCTAACAATATAGAAGCAGTTGTAGGAGCCTCTACATGAGCCTTAGGTAGTCATAGATGTAAGAAGAAGATAGGGAACTTCATCAAAAAGGTTATACTAAGAATAGTAGCAACCTCTCAAGATAGTACCATATCAAAATAACAAATTATAAACCTAAAGTCTAAATTAAAATAGACAAATAGGAAAGGGAATCTACATAAAGAAGCATAGAATACTAAATAATAGAATCTATTTAACTTCTCAATTTGGTAACCATAACCTAAGATTATAATTAACACAGGAAACATAGATAATTCAAATAATAAATAGAATATCATTACATTTCCTGGGATAAAGAATAAAATAGAAATGAATACCAATGCCTGAGACAAGTATAATATACCACGACTTTTCTCCTTAAATAAGATTAACCCAAGGATAAATATAGATATAAGCATTATAACTACATAAACCTGAGAATCAATAAAGAAGAATAAACCATGTCATGCCTGTACATTTAATGCACTAAGACAGAATAACAATAAGAATAGGAAGAATAAATACTGGTTACGAAAAAATGTTAATGACAATAGTAAAAACTCAACCAATAAAGCCTTTAACTACCTTCTCATTGACAGTGAGATATACTATAATTATACTAAGGCTTTAAAAACAAACTAAAGCACTATAAATAGTACAAACACAGCAAACACTACTGAGTTAATATAGGTAACTATATACTTAGAACTACCACGACCTAATACTCATAGATAACTTAAAGCATTACGAGTAATTGAATATAAAAACATTTCAACTACCTTAGAATTAATGCAAGTTAATAGACGCTGAGCTAAGATAGGAGTGTAGTCTGCTAAGAATTTATAGACTAACTCATTAGTTAAGAACTTAAATCTATAGCGCACACAAATACAAGCTAAGATTATATAAATAATTGGTACATACTGGTCAATATATAAGAATAAAGCTGGTACACACAAGAAGTTAATATTAAATCATCACATAAATGCAATAGACATAAATGTTAAGACAATTCTCACAAAGTTTATAATCATTCTATCTCTATAATGAAATATAGGATTAGTAGATGTATTAAATAATCTAGATCATAAACGATATGAATAGCAGAATGTTAAAAACACTGATACAAAGAATATCATAGCAAATAACATAGAATAAGTATTTCTAAAGAATAACTCTAGAATTAAATCTTTACTTACTCTCCCGCTTGTAAAGAATAGTCCACACAGACAGAATAGAGTTACTAATAACTGTAATTGAATAAAATATGGAACATTACCCATACCATTATAATTACGACTATCCTGTTGACCATATGAACAATGAATTAAATAACCAACTTGTATGAATAGACAAGATTTAAATAAAGCATGCCTAAGTAAATGAACTAGGGCAATATAATTTAAACCAAGACCTAAAGTTAATACTCTAAACCCTATTTGAGACAATGTAGAAAGAGCTACTACTTTCTTTAAATCAGCCTCTACTAAAGCTGCAATAGATCTAAAGAACATAGTAAATAAACCAATTCAACAAAGAGTAGATTGAACTGGAACTGATAAATTAATTAAATTAAAATTCATCATTAATACTAGACCAGCAGTTACAAGAGTTGAACTATGAACTAAAGCACTCACTGGAGTAGGAGCTCTTATAGCTTTAGGTAATCAACCACTAAAAGGAAATTGAGCACTTTTAGTAAATGCAGCTAGTAATAAGAATAACACAAAGTACTGAGCCACTAATGAAAACCTAAAGAAATACATAGCATTAAAGAATGATAGAGCAAAGAATATAAAAATAAAATAATCACCTAAGCGATTAGTTATCACAGTATTTATAGATCCACTACATGAGTCTCAGTTATTATAATATAATACTAAGAAGAATCTAGAAACACCTAATAAATCTCAACATACTATTATAGTAAATGCAGAATTAGCAAATACTAATCCAAACATACTACCAATGAAAATTAATAATACTATTATATAATAGTAAAAATTAATCTCACCATTTAAATAGTATAATGAGTAATATAACACTCTAATTCTTACAACCAGTAAAATAATAGAGAAGAATACCCTATTAAATGAGACATTTAGTTTAAACCCTAAGAAATCCCAACCAAATAAATATACACCTAGCTTTATTTGTGGAACACATAAGAATATAAATAGTAAGAATACTATAAATAAACTAACGCACACTACATATAACAACATGGTTATTAACCTCCCGGACCAAAGCCAGATGTTCTATTTAAACTAAAACCATATACAAACAAAAAACTACTTAAATAATTGATGTGAGAATCAATTACTAAATAACATAAGTAGCACACATGCAAAGTATAGACATGTAAATACCACTCTTAAATAATAGAATGGAGCCTCTACTGGACACTGACCCAATCAAGATAGGATAATACAAATAAATAGGAAATTAAACACCATAAATTTATTTAAATTAGCCAAAGGTGCTGTATATCTCTTATTAAATGCAAATAAGAAGAATACACAAACTCTAGCTAATAATGCTAGTACACCTAATACCTTATTTGGAATAGCACGTAAAATAGCATAGGCAAATAGGAAATATCACTCAGGCACAATATGTGCCGGTCTAGTTATTGGATCTGCAGCAATGAACATCTCTGGATCCCTAAAGAAATATGGAAATACAAGCATAAATGCAATAAAACCCATAAATACTAAGATATTATAACCATCCTTAATTCAGTAATATGGATAGAAATTAATCTTATCATAATCACCATGACAATATAAGCTAGATGTTCTACCAGTCTTATGAAGCATTACTAAATGAACTAATAATAGAACAAATAATAATCAAGGTAATAAGAAATGTAGAACAAATAAGAATTTTAGAGTAGATCTCCCTACTCTAAATCCACCTCAAACTCATATAACTAGTGAATTACCAAAATAAGGAATAACTCTTAGTAGTCTGGTAATTACTACAGCAGCTCAGAATGACATTTGAGCTCATACTAATACATAACCCATAAATCTAATACCCATAATTAGTAAGAACATTACTAAACCAGAAACTCATACCATTTTTAGACGATATGATTGCATAAATAAGCCTTTAAAGAAGTGTAGATATAAGAAAATAAATAATAATCTAGCACCATTTATATGCATTAAACGAATGAATCAACCATTATTTACTTCACGCATAATATACTGCACTGAATCAAAAGCTAATCTAGCATCAGCTGTATAATACATAGATAATAATAGACCAGTTAATACCTGAGAAGCAATAACCATACCTAATATAGAACCATAATTTCAGTGTAAAGTAAGAGACTTACTAGCAGGTAAATTAATTAAACTATTTTTCAATAACTTAAACAAAACGGGTATAAATTGTCGGTTTTGAAGACCACTAGTTTAAACTTAACTTAAACCCGCAAGGAAATATACTGCTATAAACCCCGCTATTACAAGTAGCACATTCTAAATATAAACTAAAGCAGCTAATAAGCTGAGGTATAAACCTTCCGATTAACAGTCGGACATACTATGTATATACTAAACCCCAAAACAAAAACTAGTACGCTCATCAATAGACGAACACAAACAGGAATAATCATACCACATCTACAAAGTGTCAATAAAGAATTGCAAACTCATAAGATAAGTGGTGATAATGGTTTAAATGACATTTATATAGACGATATAAATTAAAGATTAAATACAATGTACCTAATAGCACATGTAAACCATGGAACCCAGTAGAAAAATAAAAGATTCTACCTACAACTCCATCTGCAATAGATAATCTAGCTGATTTATACTCAACAATCTGAGCAATTGTAAATAATACAGCTAAGAAAATAGTCAATAATAAACCAGGTATAGCATTTTTATTACATAATAATCTGTGATGAGATCATGTAACAGCTACACCACTACTTAATAATACAATAGTATTAAAAAGAGGAAGACCAAATGGATTAATTAAATTTAAACCCATAGCCCTTCAAGTTATCCCTAACTCATGGGCTGGTACTAATGCAGCATCAAAGAAAGTTCAAAAGATTCCAAAGAAGAACATAAACTCTCTAAAGATGAATAATAAGCACCCAAATTTAAACCCATCTATTACAAATACATTATGGTATCCTGATAAACCTTCTATACAAATATCTTTAGCCCATAATAAACCAACGTATAATGATACAAATAAGCAATACAATACACCATAGTAAATACCTGTAGTAAATCAAACTACTAAAGAAGTAGTTAATCCTAGAACAGACATAGATATTAAAAATGGATATCTAGACAATCTTAAGATATGAAAATTATGAAACAAAAGGCTTATTATCTATTCGATCTGCAATCGATTGTACTAATATATACTAAAAACCCAAACAAAATAAAATAAACTACTCAGCGGTTACACCGTGAACTCAATCAATAAAACACTCTGGAGTTGTAACCTCTAGAGCAATTGGTATAAATCTATGATTTGCACCACAGATTTCTCTACACTGACCATAGAATACACCAACCATAGGGAAATTATAATTTACAGTTGATAGAACACCAGCCATAGCATCTAATTTAATACCAAAGTTAGGAAGAGCCCATGAGTGAATAACATCAGCAGAAGTTACACAGAAACGAATATTAGTATTAACAGGTACAACACAACGATTATCTACCTCTAATAGACGTGGTTCACCTAATTTCAATTGATCCAATGGTTTTATATATGAATCAAAGTCTAAGCCTTCAATATCAGCATACTCATAAGATCAATATCACTGATGACCTGTAACCTTAATAGTTAAAGCAGAATCATGAGCCATTAAACCATAGTAGTATAAAATAGCTAGACTAGGAAATATCTGCATAAATAAAATAACAGTAGGAATTAACCTACACAATAACTCACCTATTTGATACTCAACTTTATGAGATTTATAAGTGTATTTATTTATAACTAAGTATAAAATTATACCACCTACAAATGTTAATACACCTAATAGTAATCTACAATTAAAGTTATGAAATCAATCTAGATAAGAAGCAAATAACCTCCCTGATATTGGTAATCTAAAACCTTGAAAGTAATTAAACAACAGTGAGAGCTATACAGCACCTTCAGGGTATGAACCAAATAGACTATTTATCCTATCTCACTAAAAAACTAAAAGATACAATTATCAGTACCAAACCTCTTAATTTGGCAGGTTAATAATACTAATCCTAATACCCTAGAAACTACTCTAAAGCACAATAGAATAAAGAATGCTATAGCCCTTAAGCATTGACTAAAGATTAGAAATACATTTAGTACTAAGAACTCAATACCAATTAAAATAAAGATAAAACGATTACCTTTATATAGAAAGGTAAGAAGACTAAAGTAAAAATATAAAAGAATTGCTGAGATATATTGCCCCTATCTGGGCTGCTATACACTCACTCAGCTTATAAATAAAGGGTTAACAACCTTCCCGGTGTAAACGGGATGTTCTATAATTAAACTATAACCCCTTAAAACAAACAACTACTTAGGATCATTATTAGGAACCCTAAAATAAATATTCTCTTGATATGAATGACCAAAAACAATATTTCTTAAAGCATGCTCAGGAGAATTATTATAGAAATAATCTACTAAAGCAATACGGAATGACATAAATCTTTCGGCCAATACATATACAAATAAGAATAATGAAAATATACTAATTAGTCTACCATATCTACTAATTACGTTTCATACCATAAACACATCTGGATAATCTACATATTTACGAGGGAATCCATGCAGACCAGCAAAGTGTAAAGGGAAGAATGTCATATTTACACCAATAAAGAATATGAAGAAGACTACACACATCATTATCTTATCATATACTAAACCAGTAATTGTACTTCATCATAATGATACAGCACAAAATAAAGCAAATACAGCACCCAATCTTAATACATAATGGAAATGACTAACTACATAATAAGTATCATGTAAGATAATATCAATTCTAGAATTAGATAATATTACCCCTGTTAGACCACCCATAGTAAATAAGAAAATAAACCCTAGCACTCATAATAATACTGGTTGGAATACCAAACGAGTACCAAATAAAGTAGCTAATCATCTAAACACTTTTACACCTGTTGGAACAGCAATGATTATAGTTGCAGCAGTAAAATAAGCACGAGAATCAATATCCATACCAACAGTATATATATGATGAGCCCATACTACACAACCGATTAAACCAATTCTAAGAATAGCATATACCATTCCTAGTGTTCCAAATACTTCCTTCTTACCAGTCAAGTATAAACAAGATTGACTAATAATACCAAAAGCAGGTAAAATTAAAATATATACCTCAGGATGACCAAAGAATCAAAATAAATGCTGATAAATTAATGGATTACCACCAGCTCTAGGATCAAAGAATGAAGTATTAAAATTACGATCAAATAATAGCATAGTAATAGCACCAGCTAATACAGGTAATCTTAATACTAATAGGAACACTGTAACAAATACAGTTCAAACAAATAATCTTATGTGCTCTAATCTAATAGAAGACCTACGTAGATTTTTAGTAGTACACATAAAATTAATTGCCCCTAGAATAGAACTTACACCAGCAAGATGTAATGCAAAAATAGCTAAATCTACTCTAGCCCCAGGATGACCCATTGTAGATAAAGGAGGATAAATAGTTCAACTAGTACCACAACCACTATCTACAAAACAAGCTGCAAATAATAAGATTAATGATCTAGGCAATAATCAAAATCTAATATTATTTAAACGAGGGAACCTTATATCAGGAGCACCTAACATTAATGGAACCATTCAATTACCAAACCCACCAATTATAGCAGGTATAACCATAAAGAAAATCATTAGAATTGCATGAGCAGTTAATACAGAATTATATAACTGTCCATCCCCCAAGTAGAAACCAGGTTTACTTAATTCCATACGAATTAGCATAGATAAAGCAGAACCAACTATACCACATCAAATACCAAAAATTAAGTATATTGTTCCAATGTCCTTATGATTAGATCTCTCCAATCAATAAGAGATACCAGAATAATATTTACGACCATTATTTCTTAACAAAGTGGGCAATAAATCTCTGGGACCTAAACCCATTATAATATATTATACTATACCCACAACAAACCTGGTTTATAATTACCGGATCCCTATCAAGGAACTCCTCCATATCAAAGAGGTATAATAACTTTTACTAATCCGGAAAAACAAACAAACTACTCATTCAGATAGAACTGTACTAGACGAGCAAAAATATAACTTTGAATAACTAGCACACAGAATTCTATAGGAATGACAATAATATAGGCTAACATAAATCATTTAGAAATAAATGTTACTATATAATATACAGCTGACATTAACATATGACCTACTAATACATTAGCAGTTAAACGCACAGTTAATGCAAGAGGACGTCTAAACTCAGATACTAACTCAATTGGAATTAAAAAGAAAGCTTTAAATCAATTATACCCCTTTTTATATAAGTATAATGAGAAACGCTCTCTAGAAATAAAAGTTAAGAAAGCAGTTATTCAAGCCATTATCCTAAATACTAGTGTGAACTCAGCCATTCTAAAGAATGGGAATGAGTATGGTAAAAAACCACCTAGATTAAAAGTTAACAGCGTAATAAATAAGAATGTAGTCAATCAATAAGAGTTTGGCTGATTCTTATTAAAGTCAAATAAATGCTTTAATGAGTTTATAAATCTCTCTTGAGCATATCCAATAGTTCTGTAATTTATCCTAAAGATAAACTGCATAACAAATAAGAATAGCGCAACATCTAATCATGTAAAGTGATGAATTCAGCGATTTGAATCTTAGTAATCCAAATACTATATTTTAAGCTTAAACTATTCGCTGCTAAACCAAAAAACTAAAACCTACGAAGAGCACCTTTACCGGTGATTAATAGACTAACGATATTTATAAACAATAGCAGAACTATCACAATAAATACCATTCAACCGAAGTAACTCCTGTAGTAAAAGGAGTTAAGCGCTATCAAACATCAATTATAATTATACACAGCAGTACTAAAGATTAATAAGAAGAATAACACTAATCCACCAAATCTATGACTAACATGTAAATAATTACAAAGACTAGAATAATAGATTAGAATCACAAACACACCCCTTAAAAATAATATACACACAAAGTATGCATATCAATTATATGATGCAATTCCAAGTAAAGGTATTACCACACCTATACTTAATACTAATAATAAACCAGATTTTAATGGATCAATATTAATATAAGACAGGTAGCACAGAAATAACCTAAACCTTAGTCAATAAATTGAATGATGAATAAGCTCCACTAACCCTTTGTGCCACAAACAAATATACTAAATATACTAGAGAGCTAATAAGATCAAGGGCATTATCTCCCAGTTTTACAGACCGTGGTACTAATATATACTAAGCCCCCTATACCCGTGAATGAACTTCTTAGCTTCTTCAGAGCCATATTTTATATATAAACTAAACGGGTTAAACCAAAAACTAAACAACTCAACGCAATTTACCATAGTATCATTCCATATAGAAACCACCCATGATAAATAATAGCAATAATAAAAAGGTAGCTAATGAATTGGTATCAGCAACTAATACCCCAATAAACATTACTACCTCTAAATCAAATAGAACAAATAATAATATAATTACAAAGAAGTGAATTCTAAACCTACTTTGGATTTTTCCTACCGTAGCAAATCCACACTCATATGCACTCACTTTATTCGCAGTTAAAGATTTACGACTAATTAAAGCATTAATAGTGTAAAATATAGCCACAAATATAACTGAGAAGAATATTACCATATGTAGAATAAACACTAGAGGATAAAAATATACCTCCTGAATGCAAGCCAGGTATACTAAATTATACTAATCCCCTTAATATAAGGCCACGGTAGAACATACCTAATTGGGCTTTCAAAGCCCAACCATAATATGGCCCCCTACTAGGTACAGGTTCCCCTACACCTACTTTACTACAACTTACTCCCCTGTGGGCAATTGATGGATGATTTGTAGTTATCCACGGTATGCTATACTTCAAGCACCCATTAAATAGCGCTTTACTGTCCTTTACACCTTCACGCGCCGAATCTCTCCAGCCGCTCCGAACAACCAGCCCTCCGGCATTGTAGCTCAAATTACACACTTAGACATTTACCAGGTATTTATCTGTCCTCCTAGAGAACCATCTCTTGCGGCAACACCTTTAACGAGCACCTTTGACGAACATACATGCGACCATAGTCTAAGCTGATAACGAGGGATCTCGATTACTACTCAAGCTCCAAGGATGATTGTGGATACCCCCAATATACTTCCAGTTTAAATATTACTTTACTCCTGAAACCTTATTAATTTGGCGTAACCGGGTACTAATCCGGGTCCGTTATCCAATCTTATTTCCCACGTCAGAATTATAAAAGAACTGCCACATTGCACTGCACAGTTGTAAATACAATCAAACGAATTTTATACAAGATGCAATCGCAGGAATGACACATTTAGAAGACAAAGTTAGAGAGTCTATCCGCCCCTGCTGGTACACTCTTTAGGTAACTGATATAGTGCCGATACCGAATTTCGTTGTATACTCTGTAAATGCAACTTACATAATACCATTTTATCTGATCAAGGCCCATTATCAAAGCCAACCGTATCCCCCAATCGAAGGAAGTCATGATTTAAGACCAATTAACTTTCTCAGCGAAAATGAGATGTGCTCCAATTACACTATGGCCTCCAAAGAATAATCCTTGTTGCCTCTCGATTGGAAGTCGAGCATACTTTAATTATACTAAAGGATCTAAAAAGTTGATTATCTATCTTCTGCGCTTAAAACAGATGTAATAAATTATACTAAACCAACAAATTAAATGGCGATAACTTTAAAATAGTCTATGACTTTAGTGTAATTCCTTTCGTACTAAACATACTATATTCAAGCAATACTCAAGATAAACAATTCTGACTTGCGTCGAATTAAACTAATATCACGTCCCACTATCTCATAGAAGAACAGTCTGGATTACCAAGCCTTATTCTTTCTCGGTATGTGGAGATACAACATCGATGTAAAACTTACCCTAGTATACGACCTACATCAGGTATGAATTTCTGTTAACTCCGGAGTAACTCTTTATTATGCAGAGCAGGAAAAAGATGATTATATAATTAACTTCCCTAGTTAACCCATCTAGCAAACCATAGAAAGCTAGACAACAGAGTTTCCGAAGACTTATCTTTGTGGTACTGCACCCATCATTTCTTAGATGGATAATAAGTTCGATAAAAAGAGAGAAAGAACACTGGCCATATCCCACATTCATACTGGAATCCAATAAAGAAACAAATGATTTTGCTACCTTAATGACCTCACGCTAAGTCTGCCATTGATACATACGTACATCGGGCAGTGGACGGGATCACTTGTACCCCTAAGTCTTTAATAAACATCTGACCGCGATTCTGAGTTCTCTTACTATATTTCAAACACCTACATACTTTTACAGATCTACTAATTTATAGATAATTGATTCTATAATGCTTTATAGAATATAAAAATAAATAGAGCCCATTTCCCAGTGAAGTTGTAACACTTGAACTAGAAGACACTTCGAACCCTTGACACTGACACATTGTAAAATATGATTTACACTTTTCGAGTATTGTCTATAAAAACTGATATCATATAGGACGATATTTCAGCACCATGCATACTTATAAGTCACATTGTAACTGTAACACAAAAGCAGCATCTTACCCTATATTTCAATTGTACAAACTCATTGTAAATTTTCCTACAATGGGATGCAATCCCAATATATATACAACAATACATTTTTAGCCCGTGGACTAAACCATCATCCGATTAAAAGTCAGACGCTTTATACTTAAGCTAACAGGCCATGGAAGTGAACGAGTTATTAGCTCTAAACAAGTTTAGAAGACCTGTCCATATATTCACCAAACAAAACAAGATCAAATTAGATCAAACACATAAACATTAGTGGATAACAGATTCAATATCAATATCTACGAACCTTAAATCCCTCATAATAAAACTTAGCAGATATATTAACTAGTCAATATCCAAACCTTAGCATAGACATAAACATAGCTAATAATACAGCTAATACTAATCATCTAGAAAAGTTAAATACTCTAATTAATCCAAAGAATTTAATGAAGAAAGACATTCTAAAAGGAATATTTATAAAGATAAATACTGTCTCTCAATTAAAGTGATCTGTTCACCTTTTAGACCTACTATGATCAAGTAAAAGGAAGAAGAATACTACATAGATAATTCTAAGTAATAAACCAGAAAACAATCTAAAGGCCATAATTAATATTAACCAGTTAAATGATTCAGTAGAACCAAGAACCAATATATTCTTATAACCCTTAATAAAGATTAACTGCAGATAACAAAGGATAATACCAAATAATAGCACATATAAGAATTGGCTACTTAACAGGTATTGAATTACAGGAATAAATGGTAATTTCTGGAAAGTTAAGAATCACATAACCCCTAAACCATTAATATTATTAGTAACCCTAAACACTCATCAGTGAAATGGAGCTACACCTGCCTTCATTAATAAGATAATGAACTGGATTCACTCAACACTTACTAATAAGAAACAGAATCCTAATACCTCCTGAATAATAAAATAATTAATCATTCTAGCACGAGACTGATTATCATGATTAAATCAAATAAATCCTAATGTCATTAATAAGAATATAACTCACCAAACAATTACATTAGCAGTTACTAAGTTCACTACTAAGATAAATAGAAAGTAAACCACTAATAACAGCAAGTTAACATTCAATATATATACAATGAGTGAGAACCACTAAGGATACCTTCAGGGTATGAGCCCACTAGACTAACTTATCCTATCTCACTATCTCTACCTATTGGCCCCTCTATCACCCTCCACTCTGGAACCGCTCGGGCTCTCATTCGGGGCCAATATAAATCAAAACATTCACGATAAATAGTGATTCTTCTTACTTATATATTATTTCACTACGTTTCATAATATATTTAAACAACAAAAGTAATTTTCGGTGCTGGAAATCCATTATACCGTACCATAGGCAAATACATTAAACTGGAAAACTCCATTATACATAACTAACCCATGACAAACAAAACACACCTTAATAGAACACTATTACATTAAAGAATAGTAATACCAAGGTAATAGGTAACATAGTAAATCAAAAGAACTCCATTATCTTATCATAACGATAACGAGGGAATGAAGCACGAATGAATACCACTACCGTATAAAAGATATATCTAAAGATTAGATAACCACCACAGAATAAATGAGCAAATAACACACTAAAGAATAATAATGTACCATACTCACTTAAGAATAATAATACAAAAGCTACTCTAGAATACTCAATATTATAACCACTAACCAACTCACTCTCACCTTCAGCAAAATCAAATGGAGCACGATTTAACTCAGCTAATACCATAATTAAGAAAGGTACTAGTAAGATAATTAATCTAAATCTAAAATATCTAGTAAATCTAAATGAGTTTAAATGTAATACTACACATAACATAAATAATGCAAATGCAATCTCAAATGAAATACTTTGACTAGATGCACGAATAGCACCTAATATAGCATATTTAGACTTAGACACTACACCACTTAATAATCTACCATACACAGAGAAACCAATTAGACATAAGAAGAATAATACACTATATTCAAATGAAATAAACTCATACACAAATGGAAGAGTAAATCATTCTAAGTATATTACACCAAATCTTAAACCAGGTACTAATAAGAATAATAAAGGAGAAGCATGAACAGGAATAATTTGCTCCTTCTTTAATAACTTAACACCATCTAATACAGCCTGTAAAGCAGCTATGAAAGTTACCTTAGTTGGACCTATACGTCCCTGAGCACCACCTAATAAATGACGCTCATACAACGTACTAAAGGCAATAGCCTGTATAATAAAGAATATAATAAGCAATAGACAGATTATTATAAATAACAAAAGGCGTATAATCTCTCTAGACCGCAACTAGATATAGCAATATCTATTTAACGCCCA